CCAACTCCAGGTCCAATAGAAGCAAGCCCTACAGCCAATCCAGCAGCAATAACGGAAGCAGCAGAAATCAGTGGATTCATGATAAGTTCCTCATACAAAAAAAAAATGGTTAATGATACAGTCAGCCGATGAATTCTAACTTAATATTCCATCGCTACAATTCATCCAGTCGAAGTCACTACAAACTTCAAATTGAAGTAATAATCTTATTCAAGGATCAAAACTACTTTACTTCGATATCTCTTTTTTAGTTCCTATCGACAAAGTCTTTGCGAATCCGTACGACTTTCGTCCGTCCATTTCTTTGTTACTAACCATTCTTTTAATTCTTCGATTTTTTTCTTGATTTCATCTGTTTATTCATTGAACTCACAGTCCCATAGGATACGGAAAGACTTCTATTGGAATAGCCATCAAATGGAAATTTATAGTAGTAGGGCAAATTGAATATCTCTTTAGTTCATATATAAACTAGTCAATATTTAATATCAATCACCTATACATGTCTTTCTTCCATAACGTAAACCAACTATTCATTCATCTTAAATTCAATCGAATTCGAGAATTATGCGTCGAAAAACAAGTTGACTTATAGCATAGCGCTTTTACATATAATATACCTAGTCAAACCTCCCTCTCCGATCCGAATCACCCTATTTTTTATGAATCCCTTTTTTGTTTGTAAATACTTCTTCCCCTTTCTTTATCATTCTCCCGCATGGATACAATCTAAATAGACAAATTGCTTAGGCCGAATCAGTGGATAGAAATATCATTATTTGATTAATCTAAGTTCACGCAATTTATTATTTCTGAAAATTTTATTTTGGTCAATCGCTGAAGAAAATTAACTAAAAGGGGAATCCTTCTATAGAGCACCCCTCTTTTTTTACTTACACGTCGTAAACCACAAGACTTCTTATTCAAATTCTGATTCCGAATAGGAAATATTAGGATTGGCCGACCAGCAATATATAAAATGAATATCTATTCAGGAGAGAATGGTATAATATAAGTGGATCAACCAAGAATTTTAGGAAAAAGATCTTTTAGATCTCTTTCCCTTTTTTTTTACAACTCTCTATTCTAATATCTTGGCTATTACTCTAGATTGTATATAGTGAGTTGTATATTTAGATTTCCTAATTAGATTAGATTTTTTTTGAGCCACGCATACATTACCTTGAGATAAGCTAAAAAAGAATCTTTCAAAAACTAGTCAATGATGGCCCTCCATGGATTCCCCTATATAAGCCGCGGCTAAAGTTGCAAAAATCAGAGCTTGAATACCACTTGTAAATAATCCAAGGAACATGACAGGTATAGGAACCACTAAAGGTACTAAAGAAACAAGAACAACAACTACTAATTCATCAGCTAATATATTTCCGAAAAGTCGAAAACTAAGTGATAAAGGCTTTGTGAAATCTTCTAAGATGTTAATGGGTAAAAGGATTGGGGTTGGTTGAATATATTTCCCGAAATAACCCAATCCTTTTTTGGTAAGACCCGCATAGAAATATGCCACTGACGTGAGTAAAGCCAAAGCAACAGTAGTATTTATATCATTCGTGGGTGCGGCTAACTCCCCATGAGGTAATTGTATGATTTTCCAAGGTAAAAGCGCTCCTGACCAATTAGAAACAAAAATAAATAGAAACATTGTTCCAATAAAAGGAACCCAGGGGCCATATTCTTCTCCAATTTGAGTTTTACTCACATCTCGAATGAATTCAAGTACATATTCGAAAAAATTCTGACCACCGGTCGGAATGGTTTGTGGGTTCCGAACTGTTAGAGTAGCTGAACCCAATAAGATAGCAATTACAACCCAAGAAGTAATAAGTACTTGGCCGTGGATTTGAAAACCTCCTATTTTCCAATAGAAATGTTGGCCTACTTCCACACCAGAAATATCGTATAACCCCTTTAGTGTGTTGATAGAACAGGATAGAACATTCATATTGCCCTCTTAAAAAAATATAGCTTTAAAGAAAATTATTTTGATTCAAACGTCTCTCTCTCTACGTGACTACTTGAATCCCATATATATTTATAATACCAATTCAATTCTTGAATACAACGAATCACATAATATCCCCAGTTTTTTATCTATTTTTTGAGATCCAAAAAGAGTATCTGAGATTCATAAATAGTAACTGATTACAAAACTCTATGAAATTTACAAAGTAAGTTAAGTTTTTTATCTTATTATTAAATTATATATTATATGATTATGAATTACGGATTTCTTATATAACTAGAACGCCCTTCACGAATTGCGAATACTAATTTGTTAAGAATTAATCGAATTGAAGATATAGCGTCATCGTTGGCTGGAATCGAAATATCTGCAAGATCGGGGTCACAATTTGTATCGATTAAACAAATTGTTGGAATTCCCAAAGTGATACATTCTTGAAGGGCCGTATATTCTTCGTGTTGATCAATGATGATTACAATATCTGGTAACCCCGTCATATATTTAATCCCGCCCAGA